CTTTATTTATATTTACTTTATTTGATTTGTTTTCATTTTTACGCATAAAATTAAGTAGTAGGTTCATTCATATAATATCTCAAATGAGAGGTATTATAAGGTCACTTTTTATTCTAAAAGAAAAAAAATGGATTCGATACGATGATTTTCTAATTTTGTTCCATATGAATTCAAAGAAAGTTTCATTTTTTGAATGAAGTTACATGACGGCTTTCTTACTTATTATTATTTTATATTTTAATATTAGTTTACTCAAGAGTTGTCTAATGAATCCCGCGATTCCGAATCACGGGATGGGTAGATGTTAGAAATGATTAATTGATTTCTTTTTCTACCCCCTCCTTCTCTCTTTTTGTTAATACCGTTTATAATGATTGATGAGTTAACAACTGTCACGCGAACTTATTCTTTCATTTGAATTGGTATTTTTTCTTAGTATCTTTCAAAACTTGAAACTTAGGAAAGTGCTTTATAAGCATATGTATAAAAAGAACATATTTCATTTAGCTCCTTCATCTTCATGCTTACTATAACTAGTTTTTTCGGTTTTCTACTAGCGGCTTTAACTATAACCTCGGCTCTATTTATTGGTCTGACCAAGATACGACTTATTTGAAATTAATTGAATGAATACAACTCACAAAAAGATTTCTTTTTGTGGTATTCATATATTCTATAGTTCCTTACCGCATCAATTTCGAATTAGTGGTCATTGAGATTGATGGATAATCCGGATTACTATTTAGGGATAGATATTACCTCTCCTTTTTCCCTTCAAACAAATTGAAATGATTGAAGTTTTTCTATTTGGAATTGTCTTAGGTCTAATTCCTATTACTTTAGCTGGATTATTTGTAACTGCATATTTACAATACAGACGTGGTGATCAGTTGGACTTTTGATTAATTAACATCTTTTTTTTGATTGACCTCCTCTTGTCTTTAATTCACGGGAGGTCAAATTCAGATTACTGTTCAATTTTTTGAGTGTCATTTTCGGCTTAACCTAACCAAGACCCGAATCACGCTCTGTAGGATTTGAACCTACGACATCGGGTTTTGGAGACCCACGTTCTACCGAACTGAACTAAGAGCGCTTTCTTATCACAATAGATAAGACTATAAAGAAGAGTATTTTGTTTTGTAACCCCAATACATCTTGTATGCATATAGTATCATATACTATATGATATAGTATAAAATGATATACTATAAAAAAAGATTATGTATGCACGATTTTAATTGATTTCATTACTGCTCAGAGGAGAAGTAATAGGTAGGGATGACAGGATTTGAACCCGTGACATTTTGTACCCAAAACAAACGCGCTACCAAGCTGCGCTACATCCCTTTCAATTGGTTTACAGTGTCATTGTAGAGAATCCTTGTCTTGTTTTCAAAATCCTTATTTTTTTTATCTATTGATATACATACAAGTTATCTTGCCATTTCTTTTTTTTTTGGTCTCATATAAGATATAATAATAGTAGAAGGTTTATATATCTAATATATATTCTAATAGATATTATCTAATCTATATTATTAGATATATATTATGAAATATATGAAACCCATCGTAAAAAAAACAAAAAAATGAATATTTTTTTGGAATGCTCAGGCAGAAAGGGATGTATTTTTCAGTTTTCAGAAAGGGAAAATCTTATCTACCGAATCGGTGTACATTTCAATTTGAATTAGGAATTCCGTGTACAAATACAAGCGGTCCTTAACTACTTACATATACAGCTGATCATATATGTATTAACATCATACATTATTACAAAAAAGAATAAAGAAGGAGGATTTTCAATGCGAGATCTAAAAACATATCTTTCCGTGGCACCGGTACTAAGTACTCTATGGTTCGGGGCTTTAGCAGGTCTATTGATAGAGATCAATCGATTATTCCCGGATGCGTTGACATTCCCTTTTTTTTCATTCTAGTTATTGACATGGGAAGGGGTGAAGAAGATTAGAGAGAGAATCAAAAGATCTGTGACTAATCCCTCCCCCTCTTTTCTTTTAGATAAAATAGAATTAGATACAATTAAGTAAAATAAAGAAGGTAAGTAGAATAAAGAAAAGAGGAAAGAGAAATAAAAAAGTGGATTCAACCTCGTCGAAATTCGGGTTCTCCAATTCAATTGATAAATAATCTAGTGAAAACGGAAAGCGAAATGTGTCTAAGACAAGAATATCATACAAGATAGTAAAATGAAATACTATAACTTCGACTTAGAATAGAATTCTATTCTAAATAGAGTTCGGAATCATTATTTTACTTAATATTTATTTACTATTACTTATTATATTAGGTTGTGATTGCAACGAAATAATCTTTCATAATTTCGAGTTAGCAACTTCTATTTTTTTTTCCTTCCTTTTTCCCTTTAAATCGGAAAATCGAAGAGTTAGTTCAATCAAAAACTCATCAAAAACTCAAAGAAAGAAAGGGGGTTCATGGCCAAGGGTAAAGAAGTCCGTGTAACGGTTATTTTAGAATGTACCAATTGTGTTCGAAAGGGAAAGGGTGTTAATAAAGAATCAACGGGCATTTCCAGATATATTACTCAAAAGAATCGACATAATACTCCTAGTCGATTAGAATTGAGAAAATTCTGTCCCTATTGTTACAAACATACGATTCACGGGGAGATAAAGAAATAGATTGAATCAAATCAAGGTGTCGGTATGTCACTTTTACAAGGAACATGAAAGGGGACATATTCTATCTATATACCATATTATATAGATATCGAACAAGATTTCTATAATATAGCTTAAAGCTATAATAGAACTTAAAAATAGAACTTCAATTAAAATATTAATATAAATATTTTAATATTAATATAAAAAAATATAAAAAAAAATCAAATCCTCTTTTTTAATCCTAAATCATTTTTGATCAGATTGAAATAGGATTTTCGGGATAAGGAATAAACAAACCATGGATAAATCCAAGCGATTCTTTCTTAAATCCAAGCGATCTTTTCGTAGGCGTTTGCCCCCGATCCAATCGGGGGATCGAATTGATTATAGAAACATGAGTTTAATTAGTCGATTTATTAGTGAACAAGGAAAAATATTATCTAGACGGGTAAATAGATTGACCTTAAAACAACAAAGATTAATTACTATTGCTATAAAACAAGCTCGTATTTTATCTTTGTTACCTTTTCTTAATAATGAGAAACAATTTGAAAGAGGCGAGTCGACCGTCAGAACTATTGGTCTTAGAACCAGAAATAAATAAAAAATAAGCTTACTCTTCAATTGAATCAAAATTCCAATTTGAACTCAAACACAGATTGATGTTTTGTTCGGAAAAATTCGAGGATCCAGATTGGATTGTCGTATTGTAAGAAAAAAACAAACAAGAATGGGGAAGAAGAAATCTTTTTTTATTGAATATTCGGCGTGTTCACTCATTTTATTTTGAGCGACTTTATCATATTCTTTTTATCATATTAATTTCTACTCTACCTTCCCGGAGTTCATTCTCCAGCGAAACTCCATTTCAAATATTGTGTCGGATTCCTTACAATTTACTTATTTTATGATTTCATTGGAAATCATATAAAGACAATTCCTATTTAATATAGCTATTTGTGCAAGTATTTTACGATTCAGAAGCAACTGTCTCTTGTACAGATTGTGTATAAATCTACTATAACTATAGGATACCCCATTCTCGCGAATTACTGCATTTATTCGAGTGATCCACAAACGACGAAAATCTCTCTTTTGCCTATCTCTATCTCGATGAGACGAAACCAAAGCTCTTATTTTCTGTTGAATAATTGTTCGAGTAAGTCTTGAATGAGCCCCCCGAAAGCTTGATGCAAATAAACGAATTTTTGCTCTACGTCTCCGAGCTATATATCCTCGTTTAATTCTGGTCATTGAATAAATGAATTTTAATGAATAACTAATTGATTTCTTTTCTTTCAGTTATTCTTTTCCTCTTTCCTAGTTTATTAATAACAAAACGGATTCTTCCAATGTATAAACTCAAAATTCCAATGGCTTTTGCTACTATAACCTTCCCGACCACAATTTGTCTTTTTTTATAGGCATTTCGCCTCGAGCTAAAAAATTGTATTGATACTAAATATCAAAAAACATAAAAAAGTAATAAATAGAAATGAATAAAGAAAGAGTGGGTTCCATCGTTTCTATGGTTACGTCTTAAACGGTGAGGTCCTCTCTATACACCGGAGCCCCTTACTTCATTTAATCAATGCTATTGGTAACTTGTACAGTTCACATTCTTTGGCTCTACCCATCAATTATCTAGTCATAGGTCTTTCACAACGAGATCTATCGATACAGTAACGATATTTAATTATGAAGATTAGCTGGGTAGCTGACCCTCTTAGTCCGTTTTTGCAATAGTAGAGACATAAGATTTCGGTTTTGAAAATCGGATTTCCCTCGCTTAATGGATAACCATTTGTTACCAATGAGGAATTTTTTTCATCTTCAATTCCAAATTGAAATGATTGGATTTGCACCAATGGAAACCATAAATTTCAACACAATAGAAGGATATAATAGATCTTTTTTTTTTAGATAGTGAATCGCCTTTTTCCTTCCATTTTATCCTATTCACTGGTACTGATCATTGATACTGGAAAATTGGTTTCCTTTAGTTTGTACCATCGAGGATCTGAACGAGTCGCACATACACCCTAGTACATGTTCCTCGGCGCTGAGGACATCCCCGAAGAGCAGGGGATTTCGTGACATTTCTGATTGGCTGTCTTGTGTTTCTAATAAGTTGTTTAATAGTTGGCATGTTGAATCGTATACATAATGAATGGGCTGGTTTAGATCGATCCTAACCGGCTGCTTATGAATTACTTCTCTATTTAATAGATGAATAGAATATTATTAAACCCAGTAATAAGTCAAAAATCTCAAGTTGCGGATTTGCGCAGAATTACTGTTATTTTTAGTCAACCGCTACAAGATCAACAATTCCATGAGCTTGGGCTTCTGTTGCTGACATAAAAACATCCCTTTCCATATCTTCGGATACAACCCATAATGGTTTGCCTGTTCTTTGTACATAAACCCTTGTGATGCTTTCGCGCAGTTTCAATAGTTCTTCTGCTTCCAGGATAAATTCTCCCGTTTGTGCCTCATAAAAAGAACTCGCAGGTTGATGTATCATTACCCTGATGATATACCAAAGGGTTCCTCTATCTCGGATGATGAGGTGAGGAGAAGAGATAAAGAATAATAAAAAAAAAGATAGAATTGAGCAACCGTACAGGCATAGGCATCTTTTGCACATTGCATACGGCTCCACAATGGGATTCACTTTGACCTTCCATCAAATCAAAGAAAGAGAAAAAAAATATAGATATAGGGTTTATTTTCTCAGATCCGGATCGGCAAATAATCCAATTACCATCCTTCCTTTCGGGACAGTTAAAAAATACTATGATGGCTCCGTTGCTTTTTATATATTTATCTCGTTTGTGATTCAGCAATCCCAAAGTTTTTTTCGTACTCTTTCATAACAATACCATAAATATTGTTAAAAGTCTTCAGGGTGAAAATAAAAAAGTTTGTGACGCTGAAAAGGCCCCGGATAAAATCGGGAATACCCTTTATTTTATACTAATTTCATACTCCTCTTTCGATATATAATCTATGTTAAAAAAAAAAAATGCATATCGAATTCGAAGTGCCATGCTATTATTACTTAATATTCATATTTTATATGGCGAAGGCATAGTCTTTTTTTCTTAAAAAACTCATTGGCGCCAAGCGTGAGGGAATGCTAAACGTTTGGTAATCTCTCCTCCAACCAGGATAAAAGATCCCATTGAAGCGGCTAATCCCATGCATATTGTATGCACATCAGGTTGCACAAATTGCATAGTATCATAAATAGCTACCCCGGGTATTACCCATCCGCCGGGAGAGTTTATAAACAAATAAAGATCTTTGTTATCATTCTCTATACTGAGATATACCATAAGACCAATAAGTTGATTCGAGATCTCGCTATCAACCTCTTGGCCTAAAAAAAGTAATCTTTCTCGATAAAGTCGGTTGATTAGGATCAAATTTGTATCCCTTAAGAGCCGTACATGCACCTTTTGATGCATACGGTTCAACAAAAATTGCGAAAAAAAAGAATCAATGTGTAGATTCCAGCCCTCTTTCTTTTTTTTTCATAGCGGGACACCTTTCTAATTTCATTTTCGAATTTATTAACGATTTTCTTCCATTTTTCAAGAAAGATGAGTTTTGTACTCTTTCCCTAGAAAAAAAATCCATTAAACTTATCGAACTAACTTCTCATTGATGTATTGTTTCATCGAGATCTAATCCAAATCACGATGTCATTTTCTTGTTCCTGAATGGGCTTTTACAATTCTTTTAGGTTTATGCTCTACTCCGAGTAAAAAAAACCGATTTTGATTTGCACATATAGGACAAATGCTACTAATACTACGCCTTTTTTCCTACGACTTACTTCTTTTTCAATTCATTTCATATCTTCTCCCAAATATTCGACGTATTTATCATATTGTATTTATCATATTATTCGCTTGATTAAAAGTTTGAGATTATTCTCTTATTCAATAACAAAAAAATCTTTTATGATCTATGATATAAGTATTAATAATCATAAATATATTACCAATTGGGTTTTTTCTAAACGGAGCCTGGATACTTCATTTTATTGGTCCAACAAAGCTAACCATAAATTATTTAAATTGATAATATTCATTTTAATACCCCTCAAAATAGATCTAATTGCACTTCACGCTCCAAATTTTTGATAATTCAATCTTTCTTGGGCGAAACAGAGGATATCTCGATCGGGGGAGAGAACGGGGAAATCCCGTATGACCCAATATATCTGACAAGTCGCACTATACGTCAACCCAAGAGGCATCTTCCTCTCCAGGACTTCGAAAAGGAACTTTTGGAACACCAATAGGCATAAAATGAAAGAAAAAAGAATTAAGTACTATATTTCACTTTGATGTGGAAGCGTAACAATGTCTTTATCATCTTAATAATATTGTCTTTTATCATATTTTATCCATAAGACTGGGAAAATATTCTTACGAATAGGTCTTTTGAATGATTAACAAATATGTATTCATCCGTTCATAGAAAATGGGATCAACCCCCATTGCGTATTGGTACTTATCGGATATAGAATAGATCTGCTTCTCTTTGTTCCTAAGAACCGAATTGTTCCATTTTTACTAAAAAAACAAGAATAAAACAAATATTAATACTTTCTCCGAGATAATCCACTGAAAAGGGGAGGTCCGTAGCATAGTTTTTTCCAATGCAATAAAGTTACATAGTGTCTATTTTTCGTTGATAAAGGGGTATTTACATGGGTTTGCCTTGGTATCGTGTTCATACCGTCGTATTGAATGATCCCGGTCGTTTGCTTTCTGTCCATATAATGCATACAGCTTTGGTTGCTGGTTGGGCCGGTTCGATGGCTTTATATGAATTAGCAGTTTTTGATCCCTCTGACCCCGTTCTTGATCCAATGTGGAGACAAGGTATGTTCGTTATACCTTTCATGACTCGTTTAGGAATAACCAATTCATGGGGCGGTTGGAGTATAACAGGAGGGACTATAACGAATCCGGGTATTTGGAGTTACGAAGGTGTGGCCGGTGCACATATTGTGTTTTCTGGCTTGTGCTTCTTAGCAGCTATTTGGCATTGGGTGTATTGGGATTTAGAAATATTTTGTGATGAACGTACAGGAAAACCTTCTTTGGATTTGCCCAAGATCTTTGGAATTCATTTATTTCTTTCAGGAGTGGCTTGCTTTGGTTTTGGCGCATTTCATGTAACAGGGTTGTATGGTCCTGGAATATGGGTGTCCGATCCTTATGGACTAACTGGAAAGGTACAACCTGTAAATCCAGCGTGGGGTGTAGAAGGTTTTGATCCTTTTGTTCCGGGAGGAATAGCCTCTCATCATATTGCAGCAGGTACTTTAGGCATATTAGCGGGTCTATTTCATCTTAGTGTCCGCCCACCCCAACGTCTATACAAAGGATTACGTATGGGCAATATTGAAACCGTCCTTTCTAGTAGTATCGCTGCTGTCTTTTTTGCAGCTTTTGTTGTTGCTGGAACTATGTGGTATGGTTCAGCAACTACCCCTATCGAATTATTTGGTCCCACTCGTTATCAATGGGATCAGGGATACTTCCAGCAAGAAATATATCGAAGAGTTGGCGCTGGGCTAGCCAAAAATCAAAGTTTATCGGAAGCTTGGTCTAAAATTCCTGAAAAATTGGCTTTTTATGATTACATCGGCAATAATCCCGCAAAAGGGGGATTATTCAGAGCGGGCTCAATGGACAACGGAGATGGAATAGCTGTTGGGTGGTTAGGACATCCTATCTTTAGAGATAAAGAAGGGCGTGAACTTTTTGTACGTCGTATGCCTACTTTTTTTGAAACATTTCCTGTTGTTTTGGTAGATGGAGACGGAATTGTTAGAGCCGACGTTCCTTTTAGAAGGGCAGAATCGAAGTATAGTGTCGAACAAGTGGGCGTAACTGTTGAGTTCTATGGCGGTGAACTCAATGGAGTCAGTTATAGTGATCCCGCTACTGTGAAAAAATATGCTAGGCGCGCTCAATTAGGTGAAATTTTTGAATTAGATCGTGCTACTTTGAAATCTGATGGGGTTTTTCGTAGCAGTCCGAGAGGGTGGTTTACTTTTGGACATGCTTCTTTTGCTCTGCTTTTCTTCTTCGGGCACATTTGGCATGGTGCTAGAACCTTGTTCAGAGATGTTTTTGCTGGTATTGACCCAGATTTGGATGCTCAAGTGGAATTTGGAGCATTCCAAAAACTTGGAGATCCAACTACAAGAAGACAAGTATTCTAATACAAGATTTCTCTGTTATTTTTTTTTTTATTTTTTTTTTTATTTTTTTTTGTGATTTGACATAAGTTAACCGAAAAATCTTGATTGGAATCTTCGCCTTTTCTTTGACTCTTGCTTTTTTTTTTCTTTATGCGGGAGATAATCCCAAATAAAAAATAAATAAATAGGTATGGAAGCTATAATTGTAAAGCACGATCGAATTTATGGAAGCATTGGTTTATACATTCCTCTTAGTCTCCACTCTAGGGATAATATTTTTCGCTATCTTTTTTCGAGAACCACCTAAAGTTCCAACTAAAAAGATGAAATGATTTTTTATTATATCAATTGAAGTAAGGAGCCTCCCAACATTGGATTGGGAGGCTCCTTACTTCAACTAGTCCCCGTGTTCCTCGAATGGATCTCTTAGTTGTTGAGAGGGTTGCCCAAAAGCAGTATATAAGGCGTACCCAGTAAAACTTACAAGTAAACCAGATAGAGAGATGGCGACTAGGGTTGCTGTTTCCATTATTATATAATTTCAAGATCAAAATGGATCTATGATAAAATCGTTTATTTACAACGGAATGGTATACAAAGTCAACAGATCTCAATGAATACAAAATAGGATTTATGGCTACACAAACCGTTGAGGGTAGTTCTAGATCTGGACCAAGACGAACTGCTGTAGGGGATTTATTAAAACCATTGAATTCAGAATATGGTAAAGTAGCTCCTGGGTGGGGAACTACTCCTTTGATGGGTGTTGCAATGGCTCTATTTGCAGTATTCCTATCTATTATTTTGGAAATTTATAATTCTTCCGTTTTATTGGACGGAATTTCAATGAATTAAATTAGATTCACAAGAACCGCGAATTCTTAGCTTTTTAATACAAAGTAAAGCATTTAGGTTTCGGATTTTTATCTCATTATATTATTTTCTTATTGGTAGTTCGATCGTGGAATTTCTTTCTTTCTGTATTTCCGGAATATGAGTGTGTGACTTGTTATAATGGATCCTATTGATAGTACAGAGAATGGGTCTGTCATCTTGATAGAGATGGTTTTACCTCGTCGGATATTCATTCTAGTATCCGGAGCACGGAATATATGAAATA